TCAAACTTTATTTATTAATTTTAAAATATAAACATAATAAAAAATTGCAAAAAATGCATTTTTTGTGCAAAGTTGTGATTTCTCTATTTTTTATTAACTAAGAGGAAAGTTTTACTAGCCTATTTTTGGAGGGTCAAAAATAGAATCGTTTTTTTTCTAAATGAAAATTTACTTATTATATAACTAATTCTTAATTTATTAATTAATAATCAATTTATTAATTCTGACCTATAATTATCTATACATAAATGTTAAAAATTAAGTAAAAAATATAATTTTAAATTAATTATTAATGAAAAAATTTGAAAATCTAATTATTGATTTATATATTATTACTATTTACTTAATTATATAATAATAAATTTATTATATATTAATATTATATATAAATTTATAATAATATATTTATAAATATATAATATATATATATATATATAATAATTAATATATAAATAAATAATTAGATATTAATTAACAATATATTTATATTATATAATATATAATTGATATTTAAATATCAATTATATATTTATATATAATAAATAATTTATATGAAAATTTAAATTATTGAAAAAAAAAAACTACTTTTTTATATTAACTAATTAATTTTATTAAATAAATAATAATATTTTGATTAAAAATTTATTTAAATAGGGGGGGTTTTTTAGCTTTAGTAGGCATTTTTAGTTTATTTTTTGGAAAATTGGGGGAAAAATAAATATTTTTATTTTATAATAGAAAATTTCCTAGAGTTAGGGTTAATGTAATATTGGTATTTTAGCTTCTTGGTAGTTTGTATATAATTTATTTTTTCCCCCTAAAAATAACAAATTATGTTTATTATTTATAAATTAGAAATAAAGTTTTATTATTGTTTTAGGGGTTAAATAAAATTTAAAATTTACATGTAAATTTTAGTGGGGCAAAAAAATTTTATTTAAATAATAGAATAATTAGGGGTTATTCGCAGTAGATAAATTTAAATATTAATGAAAATTAGATTTGGGGAAGATTTTTATTATTAACAAAATTTGTGCCAGCAGTTGCGGTTATACAAATAATATAATTTAATTCTATTTAGTATTAATATGTAGGTAATTAATAAATTTTTAGGGGAAATTTATTAGGTGAAATTTTAATTTTTAAAGGAATTTAAGATTGATTATTATTTGAGAAATTTAATAATAGACTAGGATTAGATACCCTATTATTTTAAATGTAAATTTATACTAGATTAGTAATAGTTAGGTTCTTTAAAATTAAAGATTTTGGCGGTTTTTTAGTCTATTCAGAGGAACCTGTTTTGTAATCGATAATCCACGATTAAAATATCTTTTTTTATTAGTTTGTATATCGTCGTAAATTGGGGATATTTTAAAAGAATAATAATATTCGGAAAATATTTTTTATTATACATCAGATCAAGGTATAGCTTATAAAAAAGTAATAATGGGTTACATTTATTTAAATAAGGAAAAATTTGTTGAAAATAAATTAGAATTTGGATTTGAAAGTAATTTTATCGATATAGATATAATGATTATAGCTCTAAAATATGCACATATCGCCCGTCGCTTTCATTTTTAAGGTGAAATAAGTCGTAACAAAGTAGTCTTACTGGAAAGTGGGTCTAGATTGATATCAAGTTAGAGCTTGATATAAGCGTTTTATTTACACTAAAAAGTTAATTGTGTAATTCAATTTTTCTTGAAATTAGAATATTATTTTTATAGAATAAATTTATTGAGATTTTAAGAAAAATAATTTTTTTTAAGTAAATTAAAAGAAAGGGGTTAGTAAGTAAATTATGATAGTTGATTAGTATTGTGAAAGAAATTTTAATTTTTGATAAAGAATAAATTATTTTTGTACCTTGTGTATCAGGGTTAATTAAATTTTATATTTATTTTTAATTTCTCGAATATAAAAGAGTTAAATTTATATAAATTTATTGTTGAATAAATATTTTTAATGTAAATTTGGTAATGAAACGTTATTCGTTTTTATTATATCTAGTTATTAAAGAAAAAAGTTTAATTTTTTTATTATAAAAATTTATTTTTATGGGGAATAAAATTTTAGTAATAAGTTATTTTTAAGGGGAAAAGCTTTTATTAAAAATATTATAAATTAATAATTTTATAAAAATAAATAGGGTTAGAAGTGCTTATTTTTAAGATTATGTTGTTATTATTTTTTTTTTATTTATAATTTTTATTAGTTTTAAATTTTTTATTTAATTAATAATTTTAATTTTTTAAGATTATGCAATAATGATTAAATTAGTAATTAAGAATGTATTATATTTTAGAGAGTTAGTTAATTTAAAGGAATTCGGCAAATTTTTTTTTCACCTGTTTATTAAAAACATGTCTTTTTGAAGATAATTTAAAGTCAAACCTGCCCAGTGATGTAAATTTAACGGCCGCGGTATTCTAACCGTGCTAAGGTAGCATAATCATTAGTTTTTTAATTGAAAGCTTGTATGAATGGTTAAATGAGAAAAATTCTGTCTCTAAATTATTTTAGTTGAATTTTATTTTTAAGTAAAAAAGCTTAAATTTTATTAAAAGACGAGAAGACCCTATAGAGTTTTATATAATTAGGGAATTTAAAGGATTAGTAATTATTTGTTAATATTTTTTATTATATTTAGTTGGGGCGATAGTAAAATTTAATTAACTTTTATTTGAAAAATCCATAAATTTATGTATATTTGATCCATTATTTTTGATTAAAAGAAAAAATTACCTTAGGGATAACAGCGTAATTTTTTTTGAGAGTTCTAATCGATAAGAAAGATTGCGACCTCGATGTTGGATTAAAATTTATTTTTGGTGTAGAAGCTAAAATTTTTGGGTCTGTTCGACCTTTAAAATTTTACATGATCTGAGTTTAAACCGGTGTGAGCCAGGTTGGTTTCTATCTTTAATTAAATTGTATATTTTAGTACGAAAGGACCGAATATGTAATATATTATTTATTTTTGAATAATATTGTTATTTTGGCAGAGTAGTGCGATTGATTTAGAATCATTGTATGTAATTATATTTACAAGTAATACTTGTTTTTAAAAGATGTAATTATAATTTTTGTTTCTACTTTATTGTTATTAATTTGTGTTTTAGTTGGGGTTGCTTTTTTAACATTATTAGAACGTAAGGTTTTAGGATATATTCAGATTCGTAAAGGTCCTAATAAGGTTGGATTTATAGGATTAGTTCAGCCTTTTAGAGATGCAATTAAATTATTTTCTAAGGAGCAGACTTATCCTTTTATATCAAATTTTAATTTATATTATTGTTCTCCAGTAATAAATTTATTTTTAGCATTAATTTTATGAATTTGTGTGCCTTTTTTGAGAGTTAATGTAAGATTTAATTTATCTATATTATATTTTTTAAGAATTTCAAGTTTAAGAGTATATACAATTATATTGGCAGGTTGATCTTCAAATTCTAATTATTCTTTATTAGGAAGATTGCGAGCAGTTGCTCAAACTATTTCTTATGAGGTGAGGTTGTCATTAATTTTAATATCTTTTTTATTTTTAATGACAAGATTAAGTATTTTAGATTTAATAAAATATCAAAAATTTATTTGGTTTTTATTTTTGATATTTCCTTTAAGTTTAATGTGATTAGTTTCTAGATTAGCTGAAACTAATCGTACACCTTTTGATTTTGCTGAGGGTGAAACTGAATTAGTTTCAGGATTTAATGTTGAATATAGAAGGGGGGGATTTGCCATAATTTTTTTAGCTGAGTATGCTAGAATTATATTTATAAGATTTATATGTTGTTTTTTATTTTTAGGGGCGGATTTAATTAATTGATTATTTTTTTTAAAATTAGGATTTATAATATTTATTTGAATTTGAGTTCGTGGTACTTTGCCTCGGTTTCGTTATGATAAATTAATATATTTAGCTTGAAAAAGTTATTTACCTATTTCTTTAAATTTTTTATTTTTATTTTTAGGTATAAAAATATTAATTTTTATCTTGTTAATTTAGTTAATAGAATCTAGTATAAGTTAATAGAAAATTAAAATTTCTTTTTTATATTTTCAAAATATATACTTTTACAAGTTCATTAACTTAATTGAATATAATTTTATCTTGAATTTTAGCAATTTGAGGATTTAAAAAAAAATATAAAAAATATAAAATTGTTAAAATTTGTCCGATTTGAATATAAGGATCTTCTACAGGTCGAGCTCCAATTCATGTTAATAAAATAATGATAGTAAATAAAGTTCAAAATATAATTTTATTTATTGGATAAAATTGAGTTCTTAATATTTTTTTTTGATTAATAAATGGTAAAATATACAGAATTGCAATTGATAAGACTAAGGCGATTACTCCCCCTAATTTATTAGGAATTGATCGAAGAATTGCATAAGCAAAAAGGAAATATCATTCTGGTTGGATATGGATGGGGGTAACTAATGGATTAGCTGGCACAAAGTTGTCTGGGTCACTTAATAGATAGGGATTTTTTAATGTTAGAATTATTAAAAATATTAATATGATTAGGAATCCAAGTAAGTCTTTAAGAGAGAAATAGGGGTGAAAGGGTAATTTATCTATATTTCTGTTTGTTCCTAATGGATTATTAGATCCTGTTTGATGTAAAAATAGAAGATGAATCATTACTAGGGCAGTAATTATAAATGGGAGTAAAAAATGTAATGAAAAAAAACGATTGAGTGTAGCATTATCTACTGCAAAACCCCCTCATATTCATTGAACAATTAAAGTTCCTAAATATGGAATTGCTGAAAGTAAATTTGTAATTACAGTTGCTCCTCAAAATGATATTTGTCCTCAAGGAAGAACATATCCTAGGAAAGCTGTTGCTATTACAATAAAGAAAATTGTTACTCCAATTATTCATGTTTCTATTAAATTATAAGATCTATAATATATTCCTCGGCCAATATGAATATAAAGACAGATAAAAAAGAATGAGGCCCCATTTGCATGTAACGTTCGTATTAATCATCCATAATTTACATCTCGACAAATATGAGCTACTCTATTAAAAGCTAATTCTACATTTGGGCAATAATGTATTGCTAAGAATAATCCTGTAATAATTTGAATTCCTAAGCATAATCCTAGTAATGATCCAAAATTTCATAGGGTTGAAATATTAGAGGGTGTAGGTAAGTCAATTAATGAATTATTTATAATTTTTAAAATAGGTGAAAATTTTCGTATTGGTATTAACATTATATTTTTTGACGTAAAGGTCCATTTTTAATATCTGTAATTTTGACAATTATAATTAAAGTAATTAATAAGTAAATAATTATTATTAAAAAGATAAGGTTTATAGGTCAATTAATAAATTTATTTAAAGATAAGTTAAAATGATAGTTATTTGGTTGATAAATTAATTCTGTAATTATAGGTTTATTAAAAAAATAAAAGTCAATAAAAATTAAAATTGAAAAAATAGTAATTATTATTCTAAATATAATTATTAAGTTTATTGAAAATTTAAATTTTTCATTTGATGCAATTCTAGTTATATAAATAAATAAAATTAATATTCCTCCAATTATAATTAAGAATAAAATATATGAAAATCAATAATTTAATCTTATTGAACCTGTAATTAAAGTAATAATAATAGTTTGTAAAAGAAGAATTAATCCTAAAGATAGGGGATGTGTTAAAAAAACAAAAATTATAGATAAACAAATAGATAAATTTATAAATATTAAGAATATATCAGGAAATAGTTTATAAAAATATTAATTTTGGAGATTAAAGAAAAAGTTATCTTTTTTCCTGAAGTTTTAAAAGAAATTTCTTATTTTTGGTTTACAAGACCAATATTTTTTTTAAATTATTAAAACTAATGATAATTTATATTTATTTTTCTTTACTTTTAAGTTTATCAGGTTTATTGGTTTTTACTTTAAAACGTAAACATTTATTAGTAATATTATTAAGATTAGAATTAATTGTTATTTCTATTTATTTGAATATATTTGTATATTTTTCTCAAATTAATTATGAATATTTTTTTATAATATTTTTTTTAACAATAAGAGTTTGTGAAGGAACCTTAGGTCTTTCTATTTTAGTTTTAATAATTCGAACTCATGGAAATGATTATATTTTATCTTTTTCTTCTTTATGATAAAATTTATTTTAAGTTTATTAATATTAATTCCTTTATGTTTTATTTCAGAGTTTTGATTAATACAATTTATATTTTTTATATTAACATTTTTATTTATATTTAATATTTCTATAAATTTTATTTGAACAAATTTAACTTATTTTATAGGTAATGATTTATTATCTTTTAGATTAATTTTACTAAGATTTTGAATTTGTAGTTTAATAATTTTAGCTAGTGAAAAAATTTTTAAATTAAATAATTATAGAAATTTATTTTTATTTATTATAGTGAATTTAATATTTTCTTTATTTATAGCTTTTTCTTCTATGAATTTATTTGTTTTTTATTTATTTTTTGAGATTAGATTGTTACCAACATTAATTTTAATTATTGGTTGGGGTTATCAACCTGAACGGATTGAGGCAGGAATTTATTTATTATTTTATACTTTATTAGTTTCTTTACCTATAATAGTAGGGATTTTTTATTATTATGAAAATATTTTTAGATTAGATTTTTATTTTTTAAATGATAAAATAATAAATATTTATATATATATTTGTATAAATTTTGTTTTTTTTGTTAAAATACCAATATTTCTTGTTCATTTATGATTACCTAAGGCTCATGTTGAGGCCCCTGTTTCTGGATCGATAATTTTAGCTGGAATTATATTAAAATTAGGGGGTTATGGTTTAATACGTTTAATAGTTTTATTTCTAAATATTGGTATAAAATTTAATTTTATTTTTATTACTATTAGAATAGTGGGGGGATTTTTTGTTTCTTTGATTTGTTTACGTCAAAGAGATATTAAGTCATTAATTGCTTATTCTTCAGTAGCTCATATAGGATTAGTATTAGGGGGAATTATAACTTTAAATATTTGGGGGTTTTGAGGTTCTTTAATTATAATATTGGCTCATGGTCTTTGTTCATCTGGTCTTTTTTGTTTAGCTAATATAACATATGAGCGTGTTCATAGTCGAAGAATTTATTTAAATAAGGGGATAATAAATTTAATTCCAAGATTATCTTTATGATGATTTTTATTAAGTTCTTCAAATATAGCTGCTCCCCCATCTTTAAATTTAATAGGAGAGGTTTTATTAATTAATAGATTAGTTAGGTATAGAAGTTTAACAATATTATTTTTATCTTTGATTTCTTTTTTTAGAGCTGCTTATTCTTTATTTTTATTTGCCTATTCTCAGCATGGAACTTTTTTTTCAGGTGCTTATAGAATTTATATTGGTTTATTTCGAGAATATTTATTATTATTTTTACATTGATTTCCTTTAAATATTCTAATTTTAAAAGGTGAATGTTTAGTTTTATGAATTTATTCAAATAGTTTAAAAAAAATATTGATTTGTGGAATCAAAGTTATAAAATTTTATTTTGGATAATTTTAATTTGTAAAATTTATTTTAGGGGGTTTTTATTTTTAAGATTAAATTTATTTTTTATGGGGATTTTTTTTTTAATTTCAGATTATAGTTTAATTATTGAGTATAATTTAATTACTTTAAATAGATCTTCTATTATTATAACAGTATTTTTTGATTGAATATCATTAATTTTTATAAGTTTTGTATTATTTATTTCTGGCATAGTAATTTTTTATAGGGAGGAATATATATTTGGGGATTTGAATTTAAATCGTTTTATTTTATTAGTAGTAATATTTGTTTTATCAATAATATTATTAATTATTAGTCCTAATTTAATTTCAATTTTATTAGGTTGGGATGGGTTAGGATTAGTTTCTTATTGTTTAGTAATTTATTATCAAAATGTTAAAAGTTATAATGCAGGAATATTAACTGCTTTAACTAACCGTATTGGAGATGTAGCTTTATTAATATCTATTGCTTGAATATTAAATTATGGAAGATGAAATTTTATTTTTTATTTAGATTATATAAAAAATGATAAAATTATAGAATTGATTTCTTTTTTAGTTGTTTTATCGGCTATAACTAAAAGTGCTCAAATTCCTTTTTCTTCTTGATTACCGGCAGCAATGGCTGCTCCTACTCCTGTTTCTTCTTTAGTTCATTCATCTACTTTAGTAACTGCTGGGGTTTATTTAATAATTCGATTTAATTTTGTTTTTTCTATAAATTTAATAATATTATTTTTATTATTTGCTAGTTTAACAATATTTATATCAGGATTAGGGGCTAATTTTGAATTTGATTTAAAAAAAATTATTGCTCTTTCAACTTTAAGTCAATTAGGATTAATAATAAGTATTTTAGCATTAGGGGGCTATGATTTAGCTTTTTTTCATCTTTTAACTCATGCTTTATTTAAAGCTTTATTATTTATGTGTGCTGGTTCAATTATTCATTCAATAAATAATTGTCAAGATATTCGTTATATAGGTAATTTAATTAATCAAATACCTATTACTTGTTCTTATTTTAATATTTGTAATTTTTCTCTTTGTGGTCTTCCTTTCTTGTCTGGGTTTTATTCAAAAGATTTAATTGTAGAATTAATATCTATACAAGTATTAAATATTATTATTTATTTACTTTTTTATATTTCTATTGGATTAACTGTATGTTATAGGTTTCGTTTAACTTATTATAGATTAGTTGGTAATTTAAATTTTATTAGACTAAATTGTTTAAATGAAGATAAAAGTTATATATTAAGGGGTATAAGAGGATTAATTTTTTTTGTAGTTTTTAGGGGAAGTATGTTAATATGATTAATATTTCCTTCACCTTATTTTATTTGTCTTCCATTAATATTTAAATTAATAGCATTATTAATAATTATAGTTGGGATATATATAGGTTATGAGATAGCAAAATTTAAAGTTTCATATTCTTTAAAATCTTTAAATTTATTGACATTAAGAACTTTTTTTTCTTTAATATGAAATATACCCATTTTAACAACTTTAGGTATTAATAATTATCCTTTATATTTAGGGGAAATTTATAGTAGATTATTTGATCAAGGTTGATTTGAATATTATGGAAGTAAGGGTTTATTAAGAAATTTATTTTTTATATCATCTTTTTTTCAATATTTATCTTCTAACCATTTAAAAATTTATTTTTTATTAATAATTATTTGAATTAGATTTTTAATTTTTTTATATTACTTAAATAGCTTAATTAAAGAGCATAATATTGAAGATATTAGGGTAATAAATTTATTTTTAAGTATTTATAAGATAAATTCTAATTTTACAGTGAAAATGTAATGTTTTTATTAAACTATATAAATAGAAATATAAACGAGATTTCATCGCTTAAGAATTAAGTTAGAAGCTTATTCTTGATTAACATATTTCTTTAATTGGAGAATAATCTCAATTTTATTATTAACAGTAATATACCTCTTACTTTGGTTTCAATTAAAAATAAGGATGATATCATCAAACTTTTAGGTCGAAACTAAATGCAAATTTTGCTTCTTATTTAAGATAAATTGATAAATTCAATATTTTTTAAATGCAACTTAAATGTTATAATTAACTATTATCCTAAATAGCTCAATTTAAAGCTCCTTGGTTTCATTCATGAAATAAACCTATAATTAAAATTATAATAAAAAATATTGAAATAAATCTATAATTTAAAATATTAGAAATTTTTAAAGTAATAATTAAGGGTAAGATTAATGTAATTTCTACATCAAAAATTAAGAAAATTACGGCGATTAAAAAAAATTGTAATGAAAATGGTAATCGTGCTGGATTTTTAGGGTCAAATCCACATTCAAATGGGGATCTTTTTTCTCGGTCAGAAAATCTTTTTTTTGATAATAAATTAATTAAAATTACTATAATAATATTAATTATTATAATTATAATAGATAAATAAAAAATAATTTTTATTATTTATACTAGATTTCTAGATTTTTTGATTGGAAGTCAAATATAATTTTTATATTATATAAATAGTTATCTACCTCATCAATAAATTGAGATATATAAAAATAGTCATACTACATCAACAAAATGTCAATATCAGGCAGCTGCCTCAAATCCAAAATGATGAATTGATCTAAAATGATTAAAATAATGACGAATTAAGCATACCAATAAAAAGGTTGTTCCAATAATTACATGAAGACCATGAAATCCAGTTGCTATAAAAAAAGATGATCCATATACTGAGTCAGCAATTGTAAATGGGGCCTCGATATATTCATAAGCTTGGAGAATTGTAAAATAAAGTCCTAATAAAACTGTTAAAATTAATCTATTTATTCTTTGATTATAATTATTTTCTATCAAACTATGATGCGCTCATGTAACAGTTAATCCTGAAGTTAATAAGATTAAAGTATTTAATAGAGGAATTTCTAAAGGATTAAAGGTTTGAATTCCTTTGGGGGGTCAAACTATTCCTAGTTCAATTCTAGGGGTTAAAGAATTATGAAAAAATCTTCAAAAAAATCTGATAAAAAAAAAGATTTCTGATGTAATGAATAAAATTATTCCTCATCGTATTCCTATAGTTACATTATATGTATGATGGCCTTGGAACGTTCTTTCTCGAGTAATATCTCGTCATCATTGATATATTACTATTAATATAATTGTAAATCCTAAAAATAGAAGATCATTATTATATAAATGAAATCATTTAATTAATCCTATCATTGTTGTTATAGCTCCTAATGCCCCTAATAATGGTCAAGGTCTTACATCTACTAAGTGAAAGGGGTGATTTTTATAAATACTCATTAGTTTACTTCTCTTGAATATAAAGTTCTTAAAATTGCAAATACGTAAGATTGAATAATTGAAACTGCTGATTCTAGAATTAATAATAAAATTTGAACAATAATTAGAATATTAATTATTAAAATTCTAAGTATGGGTCCAGTATTTCCTAATAAAGTTATTAATAAATGACCAGCAATCATATTAGCTGATAATCGAACAGCTAAAGTTCCAGGACGAATAATATTTCTGATTGTTTCAATACATACTATAAAAGGTATTAAAATTGGTGGTGTTCCTTGAGGAACTAAATGGGCAAATATATGAATTGTATTATTGATTCATCCATAAATTATAAATCTTATTCATAAAGGTAAAGCTAAAGTTAATGTTAATGTTATATGCCTTGTTCTTGTAAAAATATACGGAAATAATCCTAAAAAATTATTGAATAAAATAAGTGAAAACAATGAAATAAAAATTAATGTTCTTCCTTGAGTTTTATAAAGTCCAATTAAAATTTTAAATTCTTTATGTAATGTTAAAATAATTTTTATTCATAAAATATTTAATCGAGAGGGAATTAATCAAAATCTAGTAGGAATAATTATTAATCCAATTATAGTTCTTAGTCAATTTAAGGATAAGTTAAAATTTGTTCTTGGGTCAAATGATGAAAATAAATTTGTTATCATTTTCAATTAAAAATAGATTTAATTTTATATTTTTTTTGTTTTTTAGGTAAGTAATTTAAATTATAAAAATTTATAATATTAAAAATAATAAAAATTATAATAAAAAATATAAATAATGTTACTCAATTTAATGGTGCTATTTGAGGAATTAAAAATTATTAATTTTTAATAATTTTAGCTTGACAAGCTAATGTTATGATTTAACTAAATTTTTCATTAAAAGTAGTCGTTAATTACTATTATATGGTTTAAAATTCCATTGCTTACTTTCAGCCATTTAATGAATATTCAATTATTTTAGAAATTCATTTAATAAAATATTTAGGGGAAATTCTTTCAATTACAATCGGTATAAAACTATGGTTAGCTCCGCAAATTTCTGAACATTGACCATAAAATAATCCTGTTCGATTTAAGGAAAATCTTACTTGATTTAATCGTCCAGGAGTAGCATCAATTTTTACTCCTAAAGAGGGAATAGTTCATGAATGAATTACATCTGTTGCTGTTACAATTAATCGGATTTGAGATTCATAGGGTAAAATTATTCGATTATCAACATCTAATAGTCGAAAGTTAAATGATTTTATAGAATTAATAGGAATTATATAGGAGTCAAATTCAATATTTTTAAAATCTGAATATTCATAAGATCAGTATCATTGATGTCCAATTGATTTAACAGTAATTATAGGATTATTAATTTCATCTAAAATATAAATTAATCGAAGAGAAGGTAAAGCAATAAAAATTAAAGTTAAAGCTGGTAAAATTGTTCAAATAATTTCAATTAATTGTCTTTCTAATAGGTATCGATGAATAAATTTATTAAAAAATAAAGAAATTATTAATTGACTTACTAATACAGTAATAATTACAAGAATTATTAATGTATGATCATGGAAAAAAGATAATTGTTCTATTAAAGGAGAAGCTCTATCTTGAAGAAGTAAAGTTTTTCATGTAGCAATTTCTAAAAAAAAGTAAAACTTTTATATTTGGGGTTTAAATCCATTGCACTATTCTGCCATATTAGAAATTTCCGGTAAGAATAGGAAGTTCTGAATATCTATGTTCGGCAGGGGGTAAGTGTTGTAATCATTCAATTGATGAAATTATTCTTAAAGTTATAAGTCTTTTTCGTTGAACACTAAATCTTTCTCATAAAATATAAATAAGTAAAATTACTCTAACTAATGAAATTATAGATCCAATTGATGAAACAATATTTCATAGGGTAAATGCATCTGGATAATCTGAATAACGTCGAGGTATTCCTCTTAATCCTAGAAAATGTTGGGGAAAAAATGTTAAGTTAACACCAATAAATATAATAAAAAATTGAATTTTTAAAAGTTTATTATTTAAAGTTAATCCTGTAAATAATGGAAATCATTGAACTAATCCTGCTAAAATTGCAAAAACTGCTCCTATTGATAAAACATAATGGAAATGGGCTACTACATAATATGTATCATGTAAAATAATATCAATTGATGAATTAGCTAAAACTACTCCTGTTAATCCTCCTACAGTAAATAAAAATACAAATCCTAAAGCTCAAAGAGAGGCGGGTTGATAAGTAATTTGAGTTCCGTGTAAGGTTGCTAATCATCTGAAAACTTTAATTCCTGTGGGAACAGCAATAATTATTGTTGCTGAGGTAAAATAAGCTCGTGTATCAACATCTATTCCTACAGTAAATATATGATGCGCTCATACTACGAATCCTAATAATCCAATTGCTATTATTGCATAGATTATTCCTAGAGTTCCAAAAGCTTCTTTTTTTCCTCTTTCTTGTCTAATAATATGAGAAATTATTCCAAATCCGGGGAGAATTAAAATATAAACTTCAGGATGTCCAAAGAATCAAAATAAATGTTGATAGAGGATGGGGTCTCCTCCACCAGCAGGGTCAAAAAAAGAGGTATTTAAATTTCGATCTGTTAATAATATAGTAATAGCACCAGCTAATACTGGTAAAGAAAGAAGTAATAAAATAGCTGTAATTTTTACTGCTCAAACAAATAGGGGTATTCGTTCTAAGCTTATACCTTTTGGTCGTATATTAATTACTGTTGTAATAAAATTTACTGCACCAAGAATTGAGGAAATTCCAGCTAGGTGTAATCTAAAAATTGCTAAATCAACAGATGAACCATTATGTGCTACATTAGCAGCAAGTGGGGGGTAAACAGTTCATCCAGTTCCTGCTCCATTATCTACAATTCTTCTTATAATTAATAATCTAAGAGATGGGGGCAATAACCAAAATCTTATATTATTTATTCGAGGGAAGGCTATATCGGGGGCTCCGAGTATTAGGGGTACTAATCAATTGCCAAATCCTCCAATTATAATAGGTATCACTATAAAAAAAATTATAATAAATGCATGGGCAGTTACAATTACATTATAAATTTGATCATCACCAATTAGGGATCCGGGAGTTCCTAATTCTGATCGAATTAATAATCTAAGGGAAGTTCCAACTATTCCGGCTCAGGCCCCAAAAATAAAATAAAGCGTGCCAATGTCTTTATGATTGGTTGAAAATAATCATTTGTTCGGTAAAATGGCTGAGTTTAAGCAATAAATTGTAAATTTATTTACGAAAATTAATTTTCTTTTACCAAGTCTTATATTCAAAAATGATTTTAAATTGCAAATTTAAAGGTGGTTTAAGCCTAAGGCTTAGAATATATTCTATTTTCAACTTTGAAGGTTAATAGTTTTTTTAACTTAAATCCTTAAATAAAAGAAAATATTATTGTACAAATTAGTAATCCTGAAATTGAAATAAAATTAAAAATAATTATTTTAATTTTAAAATTAGGGGTATGGATATTCAGGGTTTCTGTTGAATTAATTATTAATGATGAAAATATAATTCGTAGATAGAAAAATAAAGTAATTAATGTAAAAATAATTAATAAAGTTCTTAGTATAAAAAAATTATTTTGTAATAAATTATTGATAACTAATCATTTAGGGAAAAATCCTAGAAAGGGGGGGAGTCCTCCTAGAGATAAAAAATTAGTTATAAAAAATAATTTAGTTAATTTATTAGAATTTAAAATATGAAAGAGTTGAGGTAAATAATAAATATTAAAATTATTAAATAATCAAATAATATTTACTGAAATGATTGTATAAATTAAAAAATAAATTATTCAAATGGTTTGGAAATTTATTATTCTTGCTAATATTCAGCTAATGTGGTTAATTGAGGAATAAGCTATAATTTTTCGTAATCTAATTTGATTTAAACCTAAAATTCCTCTAATTAAAGTAGATCTAATAATAATTATGAAAAAAAAGGTTCTAAACTTACAATTATAAAAAATTAAAATTATTGGGGCAATTTTTTGTCAAGTAAGTATAATAAAACCATTGGTTCAATTTAGACCTTCCATGACTTCGGGGAATCATGCATGAAAGGGGGCGGCTCCTATTTTTATTAAAAAAGATGAATTTATTATTAAAGATAAAAAATTTAAATGATTGGGGATTATTTCATTTAAATTTAGGGAGGTTATAATTGTTAATAATAAAATTCTTGAAGCTAAAGCTTGGGTAATAAAATATTTTAAAGATGCTTCTGCAGGATATAGATTTTTTCTATCTTTAATTAGGGGGATAATTGATAGAAGATTAATTTCTAATCCTATTCATATTCTTAATCAAGAATATGAAGAAATGGCAATTAAAGATCTAACTATTAAAATTATCAAAAATATAATTTTATAAAAATTTAAAATTAAAAAGAGAAAGATTAAAACTTTCATAAATGGGGTATGAACCCAGTAGCTTCATTTAGCTTATCTTTTTTACATTTTAGTATATGGGGTATAAAAGTTTTTGATACTTTAGGAAATAGTTTAATTCTATTAAATGTAGTAAGAGTGGGGGGCCACATATTTAATTCTATCAAAATTATCCTTTTTTTCAGGCACCTTACT